ACAAACCAGTAAAGTAACGCCATCCCCAACGGTCCAAAGATTCAAATCTTTGTAATATTCTGAACCATTCATGAACATCACAGCAAATATGATTAAAACATTTATAGCTCCCACGTAAATAAGGAGTTGTGCAGCAGCTACAAAATAAGAGTTTAATAGAATATAGAATAAGGATATACAAACAAGGACGAGTCCCAATGAAAAAGCAGAATAAATTGGGTTGGTAAGTAATACTACTCCTATACCTCCTAATATAAGACCTGATCCCAGAAAGACTAAAAGAAAATCATGTATTGGTCCAGGCAAATCCATTATATGTAAAAAAAGAGATAAAAATCGAAATGTTTTTCATGACCTTATTGAGACTCGACCAGAAAAAATTTTTTATGATTTATAATCAATTCCTAATTGAATGAAATCCTCAGGGATGTGACTTAATGTGGGTACAGATATTGGACTAATTTAATTCTTGATCTGAAAGAGTAATTACAATCAGAAACTATATTTCGAAATAATTATATATATTACTCGATTTTCAATCAAAATTAAGACGTTATTATTACCAACTAATGAATAGTTGGGATTTGTAGGGCGTGACCAAACAAAAGAAACCTTAGTACTTAGTAATTCGAAAATTTTCTTTAATCAAGGGATTTACTTCTTTTTTATTTGAGGAGAATTCAAAATTGTTCGAATTGTATAATCGTCAATTACTGATATTGGTAAACGCCCCAAAGCAATTTGATTATAATTTAATTCGTGACGATCATAAGTAGAAAGTTCATATTCTTCAGTCATTGATAAACAATTTGTTGGACAATACTCAACGCAGTTACCACAAAATATACAGATTCCAAAATCAATACTGTAATTAAGCAACCGTTTCTTGCGAATATCTGTTTCCAATTTCCAATCGACGACGGGTAGATCTATAGGACATACACGAACACATACTTCACAAGCAATACATTTATCAAATTCAAAATGGATTCGACCGCGGAAACGCTCCGCGGTTATTAATTTTTCATAAGGATATTGAATAGTTACAGGTAAACGATTTGCGTGGGATAAAGTAATCATGAAACTTTGACCAATGTACCTTGCAGCTCGTACTGTTTGTTGACCATAATTCATGAACCCAGTTACCATAGCGAACATATCGTGAATATATATGAATAATTTGATGTTTGTTTATTTCTCTTGTTTAAGCCAAGTTGTGAATATCATATTCCTTTACAGTGAAAAGAGTTGGAAAGAAGTTGTTAATAATAGATTACCGAGAGAAATAGGTAAAAGAAATTTCCATCCAAGATTCAACAGTTGGTCCATTCTTAGCCTAGGTAAAGTCCATCTTGTTGCGATAGGAATGAACAAAAACAAATAAGTTTTAGCTAATGTAATAAAGATACCAATTGTCGCCCCCAAAACTCCATATCGTTGATTTATTTCAAAAAGATCCGAAACAAATATATACGGAATAGAGATATTCCAACCGCCCAAGTAAAGAACTGTTACAAATAATGACGAAACTAATAGGTTTAGATAGGAAGCAACGTAAAATAAACCAAATTTGATCCCTGAATATTCGGTTTGATAACCTGCTACTAATTCTTCTTCCGCTTCTGGTAAATCAAAAGGTAATCTCTCACATTCTGCTAGGGAAGAAATTAGAAAAACGATAAACCCTATAGGTTGACGCCACAAATTCCATCCCCAAAAACCATATTTTGATTGCGCCTCAACTATATCAACTGTACTTGAACTATTAGATAATCATAGTCGGTGGTACCATCACTGTTTCCATCGCTATTCCAAAACCGTACATGAGATTTTCACCTCATACGGCTCCTTAAGGGCCATAAAAAAATCTAAGGACCGGGCCGTTTTATCTTGAGCTGCTTGGTTATAAGATAGATAAGATTAAAATCTATCATACGGTCCAAAATTAGACCAATCGAATTCTGTCTGTTATGTTTTAATAATTCTTAAAAAAAATTAATATTAATAATTAATAATAAAGAATACGCAAAAAAAGTACTTCTGAATTGATCTCATCCTTTCTTTAAAAATTTACATAATCATTTCAATTTTTCTTTGTTGAGTAATAACTTGATTCTTCAATAAAATACTCCTTGTAAAAAAATAAATAACCCATCGTTTTCACTTACGAAAAAAAATTATACAGTACATTAATCCATGAATTATGACACGAATTGTATCGATATAAATATGGATATAGGAAAAAAAGAATAAAAAAGATCTTTTTTATTCTTTTGTATTCCTTTCGATTTTTTCGTTCCTATTCTTCTTTCTGTTTATGAAAAAGGGGGACTTACAAAAAAAAAAGGATTATTTCGTTCCCAATAGTCATTTATTTAATCGGCGTATAGGAGCATACTCTGGATCGGAATCGTGGGGAGTACTGCCTGATCACTTCTACAAATTTAAAGCCCCAATTAGTATTCTTTGTGTATTATGTAGAAATGTCTACTTTTGGATAATTTACATAATCTCCATTACTAATCCTTTGCGTATCTTGGTGTTTCTACCTATCCACTCGTTTTTGTTCAATCGCCCTTTATGGTAATACATGTATGAAATATGGTAATACATATATGAAAATACATACAAACGATAGTGAAAACTCAATATGGTTGATCTTTTGAGCCCGCTTCAAGTCAGGATGACTAATCAACCTATCTTGGGGTAAACGGTATCTTCTGCTTCTGTTTATTTCCGCTCAACTCTCTAACTCTTATACATAGAAAATGAGACTCAATATCTTTACTGCGAATTTATATAAAAGCTGTTTTCTTTCACTCATACAACTATCTGATTTAGTTCATCAATCCGAATAATGAATAAAAAATGAAGATATCTACTCAATTCATTCTACCCCTTTTCCTAGAAAGAAAATAATATATAGGAAGAAATAGAGAAAAATTGATGTCTCAACGAATCACACGTAGAGATATTGATAACACACATAAAGTTAATGGTATTTCATAACTAATTGATTGAGCAGCAGCTCGTAGACCACCTAAAAAGGAATATTTATTATTTGACCCGTATCCTGACATAAGAAGTCCAATAGGAGCAATACTGGAAATGGCAATCCATAAAAAAACACCGATATTGAGATCCGCTAAAACAAGGTGATAGCCAAAAGGAACTACTGAATAACTTACTAAAATTGATATGACTGCTATGGATGGTCCGATACTGAATAAACGAGTATCTCCTCTCGATGGAAGAAGATTTTCTTTGAAAAGAAGTTTTGTCCCGTCTGCTAGAGCTTGGAGAACTCCCAAAGGACCGGCGTATTCAGGTCCAATACGTTGCTGTAGCCCTGCGGATATTTCTCTTTCTAACCATACAATTACCAGTACACCTATTGTGATTCCTAATACAAGAGTCAAAATCGGAATAAGGAACCATATAATTCCATAGACCTCTTTTAAAAACTCCAATCTAGAAAAAGAGTTGATATCTTGTATTTCTGTCATATCAATTATCATTTCAACGATCAACTTCTCCCATAATGATATCTATACTACCTAGTATCGTCATAATATCAGCCAATTTCATTCTTTTAACTAACTGAGGAAGAATTTGCAAATTGATAAAACCCGGTGGGCGAATTTTCCATCTCCAAGGAAAACCACTCTGATCCCCTATCAGAAAAATTCCCAATTCTCCTTTTGGGGCTTCGACTCTCACATAGAGTTCTTGTTTCGGTAATTCAAATGTAGGAGAAGGTTTTTTACTAATAAATCGATATTCAAAATCATTCCATTGGGGATTCTTTTCTCTATCAAAGTATCGGATTTCTAAATTCTCATATGGCCCTCCCGGAATTCCTTCCAGAGCCTGTTGAATAATTTTTATGGATTCTGTCATTTCACCTATTCGGACTAGGTAACGAGCTAACGAATCTCCTTCTTTTTGCCACTGTACTTCCCAATCAAATTCGTCGTAACACTCATAATGATCAACTTTCCGAAGATCCCATTGTGTTCCAGAAGCCCGGAGCATTGGTCCTGATAAACCCCAATTTATTACTTCCTCTGTACCAATAATGCCTACTCCTTCAACTCGTTCTAAAAAAATAGGATTCCGTGTAATAAGTTTTTGATATTCAGCGATTCCTGTTAAAAAATAATCGCAAAAATCCAAACATTTATCTATCCAGCCATGAGGTAGATCAGCAGCCACTCCTCCGATACGAAAAAAATTATGCATCATTCTCATACCGGTGGCAGCTTCGAATAGATCATATATTAATTCCCTTTCTCGGAAAATATAGAAAAAAGGCGTCTGTGCACCAATATCTGCCATAAAAGGACCGAGCCATAGCAGATGAGAAGCTATACGACTCAACTCCAACATAATTACTCTGATATAGCTGGCTCTTTTAGGCACTTGAATATTTCCCAACTGTTCCGGGCCATTTACGGTTATTGCTTCTGTGAACATAGTAGCTAAATAATCCCAACGCGTTACATAAGGCAGATATTGTATAATTGTTCGGTTTTCCGCAATTTTTTCCATCCCTCGGTGTAAATAGCCCAATATTGGTTCACAGTCAATCACATCTTCACCATCTAGAGTAACGATGAGTCGAAGAACACCATGCATTGATGGGTGGTGGGGTCCCATATTTACTACCATGAGGTCATTTCTTGTAGCTGGTATATTCATAGGTTTTTCCTCGATTCAGTCTTTCATGAATTGCTGAAAACTAAAATAAGTTCATTAAAATTCAAGATCTAATAAATCAAATAATTCAAAACAAACTGCTTTTTCAAATTAGCGAGTTTTTGATTCCCGAATATCCAACTGATTAATTAATTCTTTATAACATATTCTATTTTTCTTTGACAAATAAGATAGCAGCCGTTGGCGTTTTCCCAAAATTTTACGTAGGCCTCTCTGAGATAAATAGTCTTTTCTGTGCAATTCCAAATGTGAAGAAAGTTTTCGTATCCTATTGGTGAGGCTGCGTATTTGAAATTCAACAGATCCCCCTTTTTCTTCTTTTTCTTCTTGCGAAATAACCGAGATGAATGAATTTTTTGCCATAAAATGAAATCTGTCCCCCCCCCCACTTTTTCCTATCCTTTTTGTAGTGTTAGGTAGTTTTATTGATCAATAATAATAATCCCATTCAGTTTAATTTAGTATACACAATATTTTTAACAAAATTCCAAATTTGATCAAATAAAATTGTATTCGAATAGGTATACCAAAATCTTCTTTTCGGTACTCACAAAAGATAAAAATGTATTTAGACCTAAAATAGAAAAAAAGAAGATTTTGGTGATCATTTATAGATCTAATTGATATGTCAATGAATCTTGTATCATAATGGAATGTAAGGCAATGCATGTGTGCATTTCTTTGTTTTCATAGATCATGCTACGGGAAATATAGGAAAAACAAATCTACCATTAACTAACGAATTTGCGGATACATATGTATCCTTACCAGACTAAAACGACTGCCGTTATTGGTATCAAACCAATATCGATTCATACAAGCTAAATCTTCGAATCGATAATTAGGCCAAAGAAAGAACTTTAATTTAATTAGTTTATTTGTGTCTCTTTTGCTTTTATCCAAAACTTGACTGTTTTCCTTCTTCCCATTACAAAATGCAGCATTTCTCGAATTAAAACAAATTAGAATTCTCAATTTTCTACGACGTCTAGGGGATAAAATATTTTCAGGAACAAACAAATCATAATGATTGTTGTCTCTATTTCCAGTCATTTTTTGAGATTTTGTAATGAATTCAGCAGAATTCTTGTTATCAACAGTGCTTTTTGCTAGGTACTTTTGATTTATTTCATGTTTACTCTTATGAACCAACGAAATACCTATGGCTTGATATATAATAAATTGTCCTTCATTTTTTATAGACAGACGGATTGGGTCGATAATCAATATTCCCTTTTTCATCAATTCTCTAAGAGTTAAATCTTTCTGAATCAGTAGAATATCCAGGCTCATTTCGCCCCTTTGAATAGAGGATATAGAAATTTCTCTTGGATTTATCAGTCTAAGCAGAAGGCAATATACTTTGATGTTATTGATCATTTTTTTATTTAAAACATCATCCCATCTCAATTGAAAACGCAAATACCTTTTTAGGAAGAAATCAAACTCCGCTTCCGTATTGTTCTTGTATTGTTTTTTATTTCGATCTTTTTTCATGTCTGATCCCACAAAACCTTCTTCAATATCTTTGTCTTGCTTTGAGAGAGATGATTCAAAACCTGCTTGGCTTGCGGATTCTTTTTTTACTTGATTTCGGTTTTCTGATTCAAGATATTTTTTTTCATTCGAAAATATTGATATATCTCTTTTTTTCTTTCCCGTGATGCTTTTATTTTCACTAGCATTTTCGTTTATATTCAAATTCAAAAGAATAAATTTGATTGGGATGGCCCATGGTTTAATCTTATACGTGTTATAAAGTATAAAAAATTCTGGGAAAAACCAACGTTCCAGATTTGATATGGGACAACTTCGTATTTCGTCATTCATTCCCATCCAATCAAAAAGTTTTTTTTTTTTATTGGATAGGTTGATTTCTTGATTTTGAGGAATCGTAAGATAAAAAAGACCCTTCGTATCGATTTTATCAAGTAGTTGATAATTATTCCCCCAAGTCTTACTATATTTATTACTAGTGGTGTCAGTATCAATATTGATCCAGTCCTCAATATCTACTTTCTTTCTAAGACAAAAATTGAGAATTATCCAATCAAAATATTTTCTGTCCGGATTTTTCTCCATATCTATAATATCATCTTCGACTAGATAATTATTGATAGGGATATCTCCTAGCACATTAAAAAATTTTCGTTTATGTGTGCTGTAATTATAAATAATCTCTTGGTTATTATTTGCTTGTAATGGTAATCCATAAATAGATGAGTTTTTCTGATCTTCATAATTAATTGATTTAGATGATATAAATTTATATGCTAAAAGATCATATCTATAGTGTTTTTTAAAATTCTCTTTTTCCTTTTGTAATGAGGCGCCTTCAAAATTTTTTTGTTTTTCGTAGTGAATTAATCGGTTTTTTTCATATGAATCGCATTTCTTTAAATGGTTAGTTTTAGCTATAGAGTGTTTATTGACTCTATTTCGCCACTTTTGTGGTACTAAGCTAGACCATCTAATCGGAGATAAATGATATTGATCATGACCTTTTAACCAATTTTTCCATTGATTCATTCCAGAATTTCGAAGAGAATTATGTCTTAATTTGGAATGAAATATTTTCTGGATTCCAACAAAATAATCCTTTATTTCATTCTTAAGAAAAAAAGATGTTCCGTTATATTGAAAAATGGATCTTAACTTGTATAAGTATGAGTTAAGGGCTAGGGGTTGTGATAATTTGTAAAATACATATGCTTGTGACACGTAGGATAAGTCAAAAAAGGTCTGTGCGTTTTTATTACTACTTTTATTACTGATAGTAGAAAGTGAATTTTTTATAGTCGAAATAAAGTGAATTAGACTTTTGTTTTTTTTATAAATTCTTTCTTGATTTGTTTCATTATTAGAAATATCTTTGTCGTTGTAAATGTATTTATTAAGGATTTTTTTTGTTGATTCCCCCAAAAATTGTGCATTGATATTCGGGATATTAATGATACCTAAAAAGATATCTATGTATATCCTTTCAATCAAAAAAAAATTGATAAAATAATGTGATTTACGGATTAGTCGAGTATTTCTTCTTTTTAATATCTGCCCAATATTTTTTGGCGATTCTAATTTTTTATCATCATAACTCATTTTGTTTTTGTTAGAACTGATATTTGGGATTATAAATTCTTTTTTGTTCTCTTTTTTTATTTTTTCTATTTGAGTTATGAGTGTATTTGTTCTATCAGTCAAATTTTTTATTTTTTTTTTTGTTAATGAATAATTTGTGCAATCTGTAGATCTAATTTTATTGAACGATTCGTGAATTAGCTGCTTATTTCTTATTGAATCTTTTTCTTTTTTAGTTTCACTGAATTGATATATTTCTAGTTCTCTGAATCCAAATAATAGAATTGGGTTTATTTTTTCGAGTTCTTTTACTATTTCTTTTAGAAATAGAATGGTTTTACTAAACCGGTTTTTTATGTCTTTTGAAACATTTAGAAAAATTTTTGTTTTTTCTTTTAAAATTCTTAGAACTAGAAAACACTGCTTTTTCAATTTTCTAATTTTTTTGTTGAGTTCTTTAAAAATAGGTTCAAAAAATGAAAGGTGGTTTTGGGCAGAGCCAAAAGGCAGTTCAGTTTCCATTCCCCAAACTGTTAAAAAACAGAAATCATTTTTTTGTCCTTTCTTTTTCATTTGATTGGTATAAGTTTTTTGTAGCTTAGATTTGTGCCAAGGTTTCAGACGAAAAGGAAATAGGATCTTTATCTGAATACCGTCTGTTAGCCAGTTTTTCGGAAATTCTGTTTCTGATAATTGGACGCCATTATAAGTGCATTTAATATGCATTTCTCTATTCCAATCCTTTAAGTCCTCGGACCATTCGGGAAATTGAAACAATAGTATACGTACAATATTTTTAACTATTATCAAGAAGGGTAATAGAATATTTTTTCTAAAAATAGATTGGGTTACTAACAGAAGACCTCTTATTATTTGAGCAAATATAATACTATCCCATACTTCTGCTATTTCTATACGTGTCTTTTCTCTTCTTTTGTCTTCTTCTATTTTTTCTTTTTCTTTGTTTTTCTCACTGTCTTTTGTCTTTTTTTCTGTATAATCTGAAATTTTTAATTTTGTGTTTTTCCACATCCAATTTTTAAAAAAAAATTTCACCGGCTCAGAGATATCAAAAGAAAAAAAAACGTCTTTTTCTATTCTATCCAAAAAAAGGGGTGAATGTACATTTGCTTGAAAAAGTTTCCAAATAATTGTTTTACGTCTTTGAGCGCGCATAGAACCTTTTATTATGTCTCGACGAAAATCCGGTTGTTGTGAATAACGTATCAAAGCCTCTTGGTCTGTTTCATCAGGATTATTAGTATCTTTGGTATTAGTATCAGTATTTTGTAGGTTATCAGTAAAAATCACTACCCGTTTGGCTTTTCGTGAACGAATCTCATAATCCGTTGCCGCCCCCTCTTCGTTTTCTCCCTCCTGTTGTTCCAAGTCGTTAATTAAAGTGTATGACCATCGAGGAACTTTTTTACTGATTTCTTTTAGTCCGATAGGTTTTTTTTTTATTTTTTGATCGTTAGGGTCTCTTATAACTGCATCAAATAGAAATTTATAATTTTTTTTTTGATCTTCTGAATCCATTTTTACTTGTTCTTGTTCGGGAAGTAAAGAAAGCTCTTTAAAATTAAAATTTAAACTTGATGGTGTTTTTTCAGTACGTTCATTGATTAAGTTCAAGAAATACAAAATTTCTGTTGTTAATGGTTTTCTATCAAATGTATTTTTTGTCTGTTCAAAGTTTAGGTAATTACAAATAAGAAGGATACCATGAATCTTATTTATCCAAAAAACCTCTATGTTATTTTTTCTGGAAGTTTCATTTATGGTTGAAGTTGAAAAAAAAAATTTGATTCGTCCACGATAGGGACCATTCAAGAAGGGATCATATATTTTAGGTAAGTATTCGTTTTGAGGATTATCATTAACAAATCGAGTCTCTTTTTCGAGTATATCCCGAACAAAAAATATCCGATCTAAAGTTTTGTCTAGAGCTTTTACTCTATTTATAAATTTTTTGTTTAGGTTTTTTTTTTTTTGTTCATTGCTATAACTCCAATTATTATATAATTCATCAGAAGAGTGTTTATATGCTGTGAACAAAGACATCTTTCTTTGTATCATTTCCAAAAAAGTTGACAAACTGGGCGGGTATGTAAAAGATATTCTTTCTTTTCCATCACTTTGACATATATAAAAAAAATATTGTGACATTTCTTTTCTTACAGCATTTTCAAATTTATTGTTT